ACATTTAAATCAATTTGATTCTTTATCGGATCATAAAAACCAACTTTCCGAAGATCTCTTCCTTCTCTTCGGGACCTAACATCAATTGCAACAATTCGATAGACGGCTCAGTGGGATAGATGTAAATAAATAACCCCCCCTTGGAAACGTATAGGAAGTTTTCTCTTCGTACGGCTCGCGAAAAAATGATTCTAAGTTTTATTACATACAATCAAAAAAAAAAGGTGTATAAGATAATTAAATGAATTAGATTATGGTTTAAATCCCTCTTTTTTTTATTCTTCCTTCCTTAAAAAATCATTTCTACTCATAACTCAAGTTAGATAATCCTCAAGTGGCTCAAAGGCAAATTTTTACGCATTTCATTTATTGAGTGGTCTTTAAACTCCCTTTCTTTTTGTTTCGTTTCAAATCTATTTTCATTTTTATTATGGTCCAGTTATGGAAACAATGGAAAAGGTCTTTTCTTGTTTTTGGATCCTTTATCTTTGTTTTAAATCATTGGGTTTAGACATAACTTCGGTGATTCTTAATCTTTTCAAAATGGCAGCAACATACCCTTTTTGCGATTGATTTCTAGTAAAGAATCATTAAAAAGGTTGATTCTCATCTAATACACTTTGCATGAAAAAGGTTTTTTCAATTCTACAAAATTTTATTGTAGATTTAGAAACGTGAAACCCTTTCAATTTCTTTATCGAAGATATACTTACGAAGTTCTTCCAATTTATTGATTGGCATTAACCCTAGATCTTTGCCCCTGAGAAATGAATCAATATTTTCTACTCGAGCTCCATCATGGACTATTTACATTACAACCCAACAAGGTTTCCAGTAAAGTAAATAGAAATGATGTCGAGCCAAGAGCACCTTCATTCTTATATAAAATGGTGGATGTAAGAATCCACAACGGATCATGTGTTTCAAGCCGCACGTTGCTTTCTACCACATCGTTTCAAACGAAGTTTTACCATAACATTTCTATAATTTGGAACCGGTATGGAATTGATTCAATTATGGAATCATGAATAATCATTGGTTCATTCGGTACATAGGAATCGATCACCTTTCTTCTAGATAGATGGATAGAAATCTTTCTGAAGAGGTTTTAGCGCGAATTCGACGTAACCCCAATTTTATCGTTATAGTATATAGTATAAATGTAAGATTTTTTTAATTATCAAAAAGTAGAAAAAAAAAAATGAATCACTTAATTCTTTTTGAATATCTACAAAAAAATCAAAAATATAGATTCACAAATCGCATACACCTTATAAATATATTTAATAAATATAAAAATAAAGATTTCATTCATAAAGAATCATGAGAATTAGTTAGTTTATAATTAACTTTCCTACTTTAGATAGCATTATTTGAATAAAGGATTAGAGTACGAATCGAATTTGATTATCATAAAAAATTTCTCTATTTCTTTTGGAATTGAATCATCAATAATTTCAATTTAAAACCAATAGACGTATCAAGCAACGAATTATTAATATTTATTATTATAAATAAAAAAAGGAAGATTTGAGTCCTTAGTCTTTCCATTCTTATTCTATGTTAGATATTGAAACTTTCAATTTTATTAATTTAATTTAAGAAATCACAAAATTTTTGTTTCACAACGAAAAACTACGCTGGATGAAATAGAACAATATATACATATAGATTATGCCTTTACCTCATTTTATATACGTATTTTCATATTTTGTTTAACTTAATATTCAGTAATCTTTCTGTAAGATTTTCATAAAAAAAAAATAAAGAAATGAAAGTAAAGTGAATAAAATAAATGAATCCCTTATATCTCAATTTTTCTGACCCCTTCCATAGATTTCGAATTTTTTATTAAAGTCAAACACGAAATACCTAAAAGTTCAAATAAAATAGATGGCGTAATTTTATTGTTTATTAATGAAATTCGAACAGACAAAAATATTTAACTTAATACTTGCCCTTACTAATTAACTTCGATCTACTCCTCAAGAATGAAAAAAAAAAATAGAAAATAAGATCTAAGAAAGATGCGTTCCTTCGCACAAAAAGCATATGCATCGTTGAAAATTCAATATCGGATGGACAATTTTTCGAGGTAAATATCTTTCTTCAATATTCAATAGGAGCAAACTAAACATATAATCAAAACCAACCCACTCGATTTTTGAATTCAAATCCTTGAATTGTACTTTATATGTCTATATTACTTGGATTACAAATAGATTTTAGGCGCCTCTCCATATCATTTGAACTCGATTTAATTCGAGTTTGTGAGAAAAAAAGATTTATTTTTTATTTATAGAATAATCATTAATAAAGAAAAAAGAATCACATTCTATTCTCAATATTAGACCTTTAAACATAAACAGAAAGTTGTTCACAAGAATCTTATTCTAATTCTAATCAAATTTAGATTTAGAATGACATATCATCTGGGACGGAAGGATTCGAACCTCCGAATACCGGGACCAAAACCCGTTGCCTTACCACTTGGCCACGC